TTGGGCTGGGTTTGTGTTTGGGTCTGTATTGATGATTTGTTATGTCCATCGAGCATGGAAAGATTACACCCTATAGGTTTTATGCGATTAAAGAATATTCAAGTTAAGTCCAGCTACAATTAGTTTGCCTGGGACGAGGCCTCCCGGCCCTGTTGAGTGATACCACCCCTAAATTTTAAAAATACCAAGGGCATGACAGCACAGTTATGTTAGGCATGGGCTGATTAGTCATGAATCCATCGAGATGTCTTATTTAAAGCCACCGTGTGGGCGATCTTCAATTAATGGCCCTGAAGTAAGAACCAGATGCCAGTTATAGTTTCAGTCTAGAAACCCCCAAGTTTTATGGGCCCGGAGCGAGAAGAGGGACACGAATTGGGCGGGTTGATGGTTTCACGGAGGTAGTCAAATAACGAGACACCATTAGGACGTGATCTGCGTGCGCTTGAGATTGATTTCGAAGACGTATGTGCTATGTACGATTAATAATAATATGTGCTATGCAATACCAAGAATGAGTAATACTTGCTTGATATCCATGGTATCGAGGATGTTATGTTGATTAATATAATGAATGTACTATGCACGTCTTCATTGGATGTACATGCTTATAAGCATGGGGATAGTAAATGAATGTACGATTATACATATATGTACTATGTACTGTAGTACATTAATGTACTGTACCATAAATTAATGTGGAAGAGCAGTTATGCACGATGTACATAGCGGTCCGGCGCGTTGTAATGGACTTACTGACGAGCCAGTGTGATTAAATTTATTTTATCACAAGGAATAGTTTAATAAGAATGTCAGCTTTGGGTGTTGATGGTGGAGTGTTAATTCTTCTTCCTTGAGTGCCCTGGGGAGTAGTAGGCTCCATTTCTGGTTTACAAGACCAGTATATTGGTTATATTACAAGGGCTACCATTTTATGAGATAGTTTTCTAATCAGCCTGCTAGTGGTATAAGGATGATGATGATGGTGAAGTAGAGGACTGAGGCTACTTGGCCGATGATGATGAATGGGTGTTCTACAGGTTGGCCTCCGATTCATGTTAGTGTAAGTAAATCAGCTACTAGGATTCAGAATAGTCATTGGCTAATTGGTCGGAATGTTATACTGCGTTGTTTGGATGTGTGCAGGAATGGTACGAAGATTAGGACTAGAATGGATATGGCTAGTGCTAGAACTCCTCCTAGCTTATTTGGAATTGATCGTAGGATTGCATAGGCAAATAGGAAATATCACTCTGGTTTGATGTGGGGAGGTGTATTGAGTGGGTTGGCTGGTGTGTAGTTGTCTGGGTCGCCTAGAAGGTCTGGGGCAAATAGGACTAGGCCTGATAGTACGGTTAAAAGGGCTACTACTCCTAGAATGTCTTTAATTGTATAGTATGGGTGGAATGGGATTTTGTCAGCATCTGAGTTAATGCCTAGGGGGTTATTTGATCCAGTCTCGTGAAGGAATAGTAGGTGGACGATGACTAGAGCTGTAATGATGAATGGAAGGATGAAGTGGAAGGCGAAGAATCGGGTTAGGGTGGCTTTGTCTACGGAAAAACCTCCTCAAATTCATTCCACAAGGTCAGTGCCTACATATGGGATGGCTGATAGTAGATTGGTGATGACTGTTGCTCCTCAGAATGATATTTGTCCTCAGGGTAGTACGTAGCCTATGAATGCTGTGGCTATGGTAGCAAAAAGTAGGATGACCCCAATGTTTCATGTTTCAAGGTAGGTGTATGAACCGTAGTATAGGCCTCGTCCAACATGGAGGAATAGGCATGTGAAAAATATGGATGCGCCGTTAGCGTGTAGGTAGCGGATAACTCATCCATAGTTTACATCTCGGCAGATGTGTGTGACTGAAGAGAAGGCTGTAGTGGTATCAGCGGTGTAGTGTATAGCTAGGAATAGGCCCGTGATAATCTGTAATACTAGGCATACTCCAAGGAGAGATCCAAAGTTTCATCATGATGAGATATTTGATGGGGCTGGGAGGTCAATAAATGAGTGATTAATAATTTTTAGTAGTGGGTGGTTTTTTCGTATGTTGGCCATTAGGTTCTTATAGTTGAATTACAACGGTGGCTTTTCATGTCACAGGTCATGGTTAGATCCATGTGGGAATTATGCCTTATGTCGTATTTTTATTTAGCGTATTATTTGTTATAGGTTTTGTCGGGTTTTCTACGAAGCCTTCTCCTATTTATGGAGGTCTAGGGTTGATTGTCAGTGGGGGACTTGGTTGTGGGATTATCGTAGGTCTCGGGGGTTTATTTTTAGGGTTAATAGTGTTTTTAATTTATTTGGGTGGGATGTTGGTAGTATTTGGTTACACAACTGCAATAGCTACGGAGGAGTACCCTGAGATTTGGGGATCTAATATTGTTATTTGAGGGAGCTTGGTGATGGGGATTATTATGGAATTAATAGTAGTTGTATGAATGGCTTGATGTGGTACTGATTTGGTGGTAAGTTTAAGTGGGTTAGAGGTTTGGGCAGTGTTTGATAATAGTAAGTCAGAGTTGTTACGTGAAGATTCATTAGGGGTGGCTTCAATTTATGATTATGGTTATTGACTAATGGTTATGGCTGGGTGAACTTTGTTTGTTAGTATTTTTATTGTAATTGAGATTACTCGGGGAGGCAGATATTAGTTAATAATAATTATTGTCAGGAGGAATGAAATTATAAAGGACAGGAAATAGAGTTTGATTTGTCCCTTTTGGTTAGAAACTATTAATGAGGCTTTTAGTTGAATGTTGGAGATTGATTTTGGGATGGTTGTTTCTAATCATGCCATGTCTATTAGCATGGATGATAGATTCTGGCTTGCTTTTAAGCCTATATAAGGGATTAGGCGATGTATTGTTAGTGGGAAATAACCTAATATTGTTGAAAAATTGTGGGTGGACGAAGGGTGTTTATGTTTTAGGAATAGGGTTATGGAGTTCAATTCTATAGCGATTACGAAGCCTGTGATAGTCACAAATAGGGCAGTGAGTTTCATGTAAAGTGGTATTGTTATTTGTTGAGTGTATGTAGGTATAATATTTATAGAGATTAGGAATCCTGCAAAGATGCTTCCTAAGGCTAGGCGTTTAATGGGGTTGATAAGTAATAGGTCGTTTTCGTTAATGATAATGGTTGGTGGATAGCGTGGTTGGCCTATCAGGGCATAAAAGATGATTCGTGTGCTGTAGGCAGCCGTGAGAGATGTGGCTACTAGGGTAATTATTAGGGCTCAGGCGTTGATGTGGGAGGTGTTGGCTGCTTCAATAATTAAATCTTTAGAGTAGAATCCTGTAAGAAATGGTGTGCCTGTCAAGGCTAGGCTTCCAATTAGTAGGGCTGAGGATGTAAATGGGAGGTTTTTGTAGAGACCTCCTATCTTACGGATGTCTTGTTCGTCGTTGAGGCTGTGGATGATAGACCCGGAGCACAAGAATAATATTGCTTTAAAGAAGGCGTGTGTGCAGATGTGTAGGAAGGCCAGATAGGGTTGATTAATGCCAATGGTAACCATTATTAATCCTAGTTGGCTGGATGTGGAGAATGCTACGATTTTCTTGATATCGTTTTGTGTTAATGCGCAGATGGCTGTGAAAAGGGTGGTAATAGCACCTAGGCATAGGGTTATGGTTTGGATGGTTTTGTTATGCTCAATTAGTGGGTTGAATCGGATTAATAGAAATACGCCTGCTACTACCATAGTACTGGAGTGGAGTAGGGCTGATACTGGGGTGGGTCCTTCTATTGCAGAGGGGAGTCAAGGGTGTAGTCCGAATTGGGCTGATTTGCCAGCGGCCGCTAAGACAAGGCCGCATAGAGGTAGAAGGTTAATTTTGTCACTAAGAGCGAAGATTTGTTGTAGATCTCATGTGTTTGTATTAATAGTGAATCAGGCTATGGCTATGATGAAGCCGATATCACCAATTCGATTGTATAGAATGGCTTGTAGTGCTGCCGTATTGGCGTCTGATCGTGAGTATCATCATCCGATTAGTAAGAAGGATATAATACCTACACCTTCCCATCCAATAAATAGTTGAAATAGGTTATTAGCCGTAACTAGAATTATTATTGTAATTAAAAATGTGAGTAAATATAGGAAAAATCGGTTGATGTTAGGGTCTGAGTGTATATATCATATGGAGAATTCCATAATGGACCATGTTACAAATAATGCCACTGGGATAAATATTATGGAAAAATAGTCAAGTTTAAAGCTTAGTGATAATTTCAGTGTGTGTAAGGTTATTCAGTGTCAGTTTGAGATTACAGCTTCTTGGCCGGAGTTGATAAATACTATGGTTGGTACTAGGCTGGCTAGGAAGGCATAAGAAACAGCTGTTTTTACGTAGTGCGGGTAAATCGGTAGTTTGTAGATTTTTGTTAGGGCTGCTAATATTGGTATTACAAGAATTGTGAGGGATAGTATTAGGGAGGGCGTTAAAATGTTAATTACTTTTATTTGGAGTTGCACCAATTTTTTGGTTCCTAAGACCAACGGATTACTTCTATCCTTTAAAAGTGAGGAAGCCATGAGTTTCAGTCATGGTGGTATCGAATTAGCAGTTCGATTATCTTTCTCGGTAAATAAGGAGGGTTGAACTCCTATCGATAGATTCACAATCTAGTGTTTTTCTTAAACTATATTGACATAGGGTTGGGCCTATGATGATACTTGGCTTTAGTATAAGGAGAAATAGGGGGATGAGGTGCATGAGTATAAGGCTATTCTCTCGTGTGAATGATGGTTTAATGCTGTTAATGTGGTATGTGAATTTACCACGTTGAGTAGTAATGAGCATGTAGAAAGAATAGAGTGCTGTGATCAGTATATTTAGGCCTATTAGTGCAATTGTAAAGTTGGATCATGCGAATGATGATATAATTACTAGTATCTCTCCTATTAGGTTAATCGATGGGGGGAGTGCTAGATTGGATAAGCTGGCTAGTAATCATCAGAATGCCATTAGTGGTAGGATGGTTTGTAAGCCTCGAGCTAGGAGTATTGTTCGACTATGGATGCGTTCGTAATTAGAGTTTGCTAGACAAAATAATACTGAGGATGTGAGTCCATGGGCTACTATAAGTATGGTAGCTCCTATGTAACTTCATGGTGTTTGAATTATAATTGCCGCTACAACTAAAGCTATATGACTGACGGAGGAGTAAGCAATTAGTGACTTTAGGTCTGTTTGTCGTAAGCAGATGGCGCTCGTTATGATTATGCCTCATAGGGATAAAATTATAAAAGGATAGGCTATGGTCTTTGTGAGTGGTTCTAGCATGATTGAGATTCGTATTATTCCATAGCCTCCGAGTTTCAGTAGGACAGCTGCAAGTACTATTGAGCCTGCGATTGGGGCTTCTACATGAGCTTTGGGTAGCCATAGATGGAGTCCGTATAATGGTATCTTTACTATGAAGGCTATTATGCAGGCGAGCCATAGCAGGTCATTAGATCAGGATGGCATTAAGGATTTGTGGGTCAGGGTTATTAGGGGAAAATTTAGAGTTCCTGTGGTGTTTTGAAGATATACTAGTGCTACTAGAAGGGGGAGTGAGCCTAGGAGTGTATAGAATAAGAAGTAAGTGCCAGCATTTAGTCGTTCTGTTTGATTTCCTCATCGTGTAATAATTACTAAGGTCGGGATTAGGGTAGCTTCAAATAAAATGTAGAATAGGATTAGTTCTGTGGCTGTGAATGTCATGACTAGGAATAATTGTAGTAGGACAAGTATGCTGATGTATAGTTTTTTCCGTGTGGATGATTCTTTGTTTAAGTGATTTTGGCTGGCTATAATTATCAAGGGCAGAAGTCAAGTAGTTAGAATTAGTAGTGGGGTTGATAGGGAGTCGGAAAAGAAGTTGAGGGAGAAGTTTAAGCCGGTATCTGTTATTTGGTAGAGCATAGATAGGCTTACCAAGCTGATTAGGAGGCTGTGTAAGGTGGTATTAATTCAGATTATACTATTTTTAGATAATCATGTTAATGGTAATAGTATGGCAGTTGGTAGAATAATTTTTAGCATTGTAATAAGTTAAGATTTTGTACGTAGTCCATTCCGTAGGTATTTGACACTATGACTAGGAGGGCCAGGCCTACGGCTGCCTCGCAGGCGGCAAAAACTAGGAGAACAATAGGTAGTATGGCTGTCAGGATTAAGTGGTTATTTAGGACTATAATTGATGCTATGATGAAAAGTGCTAGTATTATTCCTTCTAAGCATAGTAAGGCAGACATTATATGGGAGCGGAATAGCAGAAGTCCTGTGAGGGATGTGGCAAAGGCCAGTATAATATTGATGTAGATAGATGGCATGTTAGTGATTATGGTAATCCATAGTCTAATGAGTCNAAATCATTTGTTTTTATTAAACTAATCACTATATTCAGCTCACTCTAACCCTTTTTGTAACCATTCGTATGCTAATCCTAGGGCAAGAGTAGAGATTAACAGGAGGGCTATGATAAGTATGGTGATTGGGTAGTTAGACTGAATTGCTCATGGTAGTGGGAGTAGGAGGGCAATTTCTAGATCAAATAGGAGGAATGTGATAGCTACTAAGAAGAATTTTATGGAGAACGGCAGTCGGGCTGATCCCATCGGGTCGAAGCCACATTCGTATGGGCTATACTTTTCTATGTAGATATTAAGTTGTGGTAATCAAAAGGCAATGGTTACTAGCAGGGCTGCTAGTGATGTGTTTACAATTAGTGCTAGGATCAGGTTTATTACTCCTTCCCAAAGTTTTCTGGGTCCTGCTAATTGGAAGTCAGCTATACTAATATACTAAGGGAGTTAAGAACCTCATCAGTAAATTGAGACGTAGAGGAATAATCAGACGACGTCTACGAAATGTCAGTATCATGCTGCTGCTTCAAATCCAAAGTGGTGGCTAGATGTAAAGTGGAATTTCATTTGGCGGATAAAGCAGACTAGGAGGAAAGTAGATCCGATGATTACGTGTAGGCCGTGGAAACCAGTGGCTATAAAAAATGTTGATCCATACACTCCGTCCGAGATAGTAAAGGATGTTTCGTAATATTCTGATGCTTGAAGAGCTGTAAAATAGGCTCCCAGCAGGATTGTAATGAATAAGGCTTGTATTATGTTTTTCCGATTGCCCTCCATTAGGCTGTGATGGGCTCACGTGATTGATACTCCTGAGGCTAAAAGTACTGATGTGTTTAGTAGTGGGACTTCTAATGGGTTTAGTGGGGTGATGCCGGTTGGGGGTCAGCAGCCTCCTAATTCCGGTGTAGGGGCTAGGCTTGAATGGTAGAAAGCTCAGAAAAATCCTGCAAAGAAGAAGACTTCTGAAATGATGAAAAGAATCATTCCGTATCGTAACCCTTTTTGGACGATAGAGGTGTGATGGCCTTGAAATGTGCCTTCACGGATAATGTCTCGTCATCATTGATATATAGTAAGGGTATTGGTTGTGAGTCCCAGGGCTAGTAAGATGAAGGAGTTGAAGTGGAATCATATAACTAGGCCTGATGTTATCAGTAGGGCTGATAGAGCACCTGTTAGAGGTCAAGGGCTTGGGTTTACTATGTGATAAGCATGTGTTTGGTGGGTCATTAAGTGTTGTCATGTAAGTATAGGCTAACGAGCAGAGTGAACACGTAAGCCTGGATTAGTGCTACTGCAAATTCTAGTACTGTTAGCATAATTAGGATAATAAAGGTCACTATGGCCGTTGGTGTGCTAATTGATGTAAGAACAAGGGTAGCTCCTCCAATTAGATGTATAAGTAGGTGTCCAGCAGTAATATTGGCTGTTAGTCGAACGGCAAGGGCTATTGGTTGAATTAGCAGGCTGATGGTCTCAATAATAATAAGTATGGGGATAAGCGGGATTGGTGTGCCTTGAGGAAGAAAGTGTGCCAGGGATGCTTTGGGTTTGTGACGAAAACCTAGAATTACGGCACCAGCTCATAGGGGGATAGCTATACCTAGGTTTATCGATAGTTGTGTTGTTGGTGTAAATGAATGAGGTAGCAGCCCTAAGAGGTTTGTTGAGCCAATAAAGATAATTAGCGAAGTTAGCATAAGTGTTCATGTTCGTCCTTTAACGTTATGAATTGCCATTATTTGTTTTATGATAAGTTGAGTCAATCATTGTTGGATGGTGATTAGGCGGTTGCTAATGAGTCGTGATGGGGAGGGAAATAGGATGCTTGGGAATGCGATAATTAGTACTACAATTGGTAGACCTATTAGTGTTGGGGTAATGAAAGAGGCAAATAAGTTTTCGTTCATTTTTGGTTTCAAGGCGTGTCTTGTTTTTTTATTACAAGGGTCTTTGGGGAGGGTGGATTGTAGTATTCATAATTTGATAGTTTTAGTTGGAACATAATAAATAATGTTAAGATCATAGAAAGAATTGTAATAAACCATGTTGATGTATCTAGTTGTGGCATGATCACTATGGAAGTGTTGGGCTTCTGTCTCTAACTTAAAAGGTTAGCGCTACTAGCTTCATAGTGTTTATGATATTGTTGTTGTTCAATTTTCAAAATGTTTTAGGGGGATTAGCTCAAGAACAATAGGCATAAAGCTATGGTTGGCGCCGCAAATCTCTGAGCACTGTCCGTAGAACAGGCCTGGTCGTGTGGAGATTAGAGTAGCTTGGTTTAACCGCCCTGGGATAGCGTCAGTTTTAAGGCCTAGTGATGGAACAGCTCATGAATGCAGTACGTCTTCTGATGAAATTAATATTCGTACTGGGACTTCCATTGGAAGAACTACTCGGTTATCGACTTCAAGAAGGCGAATACCCCCTGGCTTAAGGTCTGATGTTGGGATCATGTATGAGTCAAAGGTCAAGTCTTCGTAGTCAGTATATTCGTAGCTTCAGTATCATTGATGTCCTATTGTTTTAACTGTTAGGGAGGGGTTATTGATTTCGTCTATTATGTAAAGGATCCGCAGGGATGGCAGGGCAATCAGAATTAGGATAATAGCAGGTAGGATGGTTCAAATAGTTTCAACCTCCTGAGCATCTATTGTGCTTGTGTGTGTGAGTTTAGTGGTAAGTATAAGTGAGATGATATATAGTACTAGGGAACTAATAAGAAACACGATTATTAGTGTGTGGTCATGAAAGTTGAGTAGTTCTTCCATAATGGGTGATGAGGCATCTTGAAATCCTAGTTGAAAGGGGTAGGCCATAAAGATACACTGGAGTTTAACCTGTAATTTAACTTTGACAAAGTTATGTAATGATTTTACTAGTATCTATATAAAGAAAGTCGTAGAGGCTACGGGGTTGGCTTGAAACCAATTTTTGGGGGTTCGATTCCTTCCTTTCTTGTCTAAGCTTTAACGTATGCTGGTTCTTCAAATGTGTGATAAGGAGGGGGACATCCATGCAGTCACTCTAAGTTGGTTGTTGTGAGTTCAACTGATGAAACCTCACGTTTGGAGGCGAATGCCTCTCAGATTATAAAAATTATAAGTATAACTGCTGTCAGGGAAATAAATGATCCTATTGAGGAAACTGTGTTTCATGTTGTGTAGGCATCTGGGTAGTCTGAGTAGCGTCGTGGTATGCCTGACAGACCAAGGAAATGTTGAGGGAAGAATGTTAAGTTTACTCCTACAAATATGATTGTAAAGTGGATTTTTGCCCATGTTTGGTCAAGGGTGTAGCCTGTAAATAGTGGAAATCAGTGGACAAACCCTCCTATGATTGCGAATACTGCTCCTATAGAGAGGACGTAATGGAAATGTGCTACTACGTAGTATGTGTCGTGAAGTACAATGTCTAGGGAGGAATTAGCTAGGACAATACCTGTAAGTCCGCCTACTGTAAATAGGAAAATAAATCCGAGTGCTCATAGTATTGCTGGCGATCATTTGATATTTCCTCCATGAAGGGTGGCCAGTCAGCTAAAGACTTTGACACCAGTTGGAATGGCGATGATTATCGTTGCTGAGGTGAAGTAAGCTCGGGTATCTACATCCATTCCGACGGTAAATATGTGATGAGCTCATACGATGAATCCTAAGAAGCCGATAGATATTATGGCTCATACTATTCCCATATAGCCGAATGGTTCTTTTTTTCCTGAGTAGTAAGTAACGATGTGAGAGATAATTCCGAAGCCAGGGAGAATTAGGATGTACACTTCTGGGTGGCCAAAAAATCAGAATAGGTGTTGGTAAAGGATTGGGTCTCCTCCCCCTGCAGGGTCAAAGAATGTCGTGTTTAGATTTCGGTCTGTTAAAAGTATAGTAATACCGGCTGCTAAGACTGGGAGGGATAATAAAAGTAATACGGCTGTAATTAATACTGATCAAACAAACAGTGGGGTTTGGTATTGGGACATGGCTGGGGGTTTTATATTAATGATTGTCGTAATAAAGTTAATGGCTCCTAGAATAGAGGATACTCCAGCTAAATGAAGTGAGAAAATTGTTAGGTCAACTGAGGCGCCTGCATGGGCTAAATTGCCAGCGAGTGGAGGGTATACTGTTCATCCAGTTCCAGCCCCGGCCTCTACTATTGATGATGCTAACAGTAGGAGGAAGGAAGGTGGTAGAAGTCAAAAGCTTATGTTATTTATACGTGGGAAAGCTATGTCAGGGGCTCCAATTATTAATGGAACTAATCAATTACCAAAGCCGCCAATCATAATAGGCATTACTATAAAGAAAATTATTACAAATGCATGGGCGGTTACAATAACGTTGTAGATCTGATCGTCTCCTAGTAGTGCACCTGGTTGACCCAATTCAGCGCGAATTAACAGGCTCAGGGCTGTTCCTACTATCCCAGCTCATGCACCGAATAATAGGTACAGGGTTCCAATATCTTTGTGGTTAGTTGAGAATAGTCAACGGTTAATGAACATAGGTAAAATGGCTGAGTAAGCATTAGACTGTAAATCTAAAGACAGAGGTTGAGCCCTCTTTTTACCAAGCCCTGAGGTGAATCCTTCATGTCGAATTGCAAATTCGAAGACGCAGCTTCAATCCTGCCGGGGCTTCTCCCGCCTTTTTTTACTTGGCGGCGGGAGAAGTAGATTGAAGCCAGTTGATTAGGGTTTTTAGCTGTTAACTAAAGTTTCGTGAGGTAGGATCTCACCAATCTAGTAAGGACTTAGCTTAAGTTAAAGTATTTGATTTGCATTCAAATGATGTGAGGTTGAGTCTCGCAGTCTTTAGTGGCAGGAATTAAGCGATGAGGGCCTACTTGAAGCTTTGAAGGCTTCTGGTCTGTTTAACCTAAATTCCTAAAGTAGGGTGGATGTAAGTGGTCCGAGAGGGAGGGTCATAGTTGTAATGACGATGATAGGTGGGAGGAAAATTATGCTTTTTTTATTTTCGAATTTTATTTTTATTTTAGTATTATTAGATGAGGGGAATAGGGTTAGTGAAGTTGAATAGATTAGTCGTATGTAAAAATACAGGTTTAATAGGGCTATTATGGCTATTAGTGTTGGTACAATGATGCTGTCGTTTTTTGTTATTTCTTGGATAATAATTCATTTTGGTAGGAATCCTGTAAGTGGTGGGAGTCCTCCTAGGGATAGTAATAAAATTATTAATATTGTAGTTAGCAGGGGTGCATTATTTCATAGTTGAGTCAGTGTTAGGGTGGTTGTTGTGTTGTTTAGTATTAGGATTATAAATACGGCTGTGGTAATGAGAATATAGATCAACAAGTTTAAAATGGTTGCTGGGACACTGTAGGGTAGGATGGCGATTATTCAACCCATGTGGGCGATTGAGGAGTAAGCTATGATTTTTCGGAGCTGGGTTTGGTTCAGGCCTCCTCATCCCCCTACCAGGATGGATGTTAGTGCTGTCAGTGTGGTAAGTGTAGTGTTGAGTGATGTTGAGATTTGACATAGAATTGAGATAGGGGCTAGTTTTTGCCAGGTAAGTAGTAATATTCCTGCTTGTAAGGGGACTCCTTGCGTAACTTCGGGCACTCAGAAGTGGAATGGGGCTAGACCTAATTTTACTATTAAAGCGATAGTAACCATGAGTGATGCTGGATAGTTGGTAATTTTTGTGATTGTTCATTGGCCTGTGTATGATGCATTAATTAAAATAGCTATTATTAGAATTATTGATGCTGTGGCCTGGGTAATGAAGTATTTGGCAGCTGCTTCGGTCGATCGTGGGCTGGGTTTTTTTATTAGAATGGGGATAAAGGCTAATATGTTTATTTCTAGTCCTATTCAGGCTAGTAGTCAGTGTGAGCTTATTATGGTGATTACTGTTCCTGAGAAGATTGTGAATATGATGATAGTTATGATAAGGGGGTTAATTAGTACGGGAAGGGTATAAACCAACATTTTCGGGGTATGGGCCCGATAGCTTATTTAGCTGACCTTACTAGAATTTAGTGTATTGGTAGCACGAAGAATTTTGAGTTCTTGGGAATAGGTTCAACTCCTATAGCTCTAGAAATAAGAGGGTTTAAACCTCTATGTTTTACTCTATCAAAGTAACTCTTTTATCAGACATATTTCTATGATTGTGGTGGGATGCTAGATAGTGAGATTGGTATGGAGATATATAGTATACATATTGCCAGGGTCAGTGGGAGAAAACTTTTTCATAGTAGGTGTATAAGTTGGTCATATCGGAATCGAGGGTATGATGCTCGAATTCATAGGAATAAGATTGTTAGGATTAGTGTTTTGATTGTAAAGTTTATAGTAAATAGTTCTGGCGATAGATTATTGTGGAGTGGTCCTATGAAAATGATTGTTGTTAGGGCGTTTATTAAGATAATGTTTATGTATTCTGCTATGAAGAATAGGGCGAATGGACCTGCCGCGTATTCTACGTTAAATCCAGATACTAATTCTGATTCACCTTCTGCTAGGTCAAATGGCGCTCGATTTGTTTCTGCTAGAGTTGAGATGAATCATATTATGGCTAATGGTCACGCTGGTACGATTAATCATAAGTATTCTTGCGTTGTGATTAAGGTTGATAGTGTAAATGACCCGCTTATTAGTAACACACAAAGAAGGATGATGGCTAGTGTTACTTCATATGAAATTGTTTGTGCTACCGCTCGTAGGGCCCCGATTAGGGCGTATTTGGAGTTGGAGGCTCATCCCGATCATAAAATAGAGTAGACACTTAGGCTCGATATAGCTAGGATAAATAAAATTCCTATATTCATGTTGATTAAAGGGTGTGGTATGGGGAGAGGAATTCATATTGATAGGGCTAGGCTGAGGGCTAAGATTGGTGCAGTGATAAATAATATGGAGGAGGAGGTTAGTGGTCGTAATGGCTCTTTGATGAATAGTTTTATGGCGTCGGCAAATGGCTGTAGCAAACCATAAGGGCCTACTACGTTAGGCCCTTTGCGTAATTGCATGTATCCTAGTACTTTTCGTTCAACTAAAGTTAGGAAGGCCATGGCTAGGACCACCGGTAGGATAAGTATCAGGAGATTAATTAGGAACATTTTGTTAAGGAGAGGATTTGAACTTCTGAACTTAAAATCTTAAGTTTTAGGCAATTACCGGGCTCTGCCACCTTAACAAGCCCTGCTCTTGGGCAGGGTTTATGATAACTTACTAGATTCAGATAAGTTCATCTATTAAGTTTAAGGCGTGCTTGATGAATTGGCCTTACTCCTCTTGTCCTTTCGTACTGGGAGGAGTATCTAATAGATAGAAACCGACCTGGATTACTCCGGTCTGAACTCAGATCACGTAGGACTTTAATCGTTGAACAAACGAACCATTAATAGCGGTTGCACCATTGGGATGTCCTGATCCAACATCGAGGTCGTAAACCCTATTGTCGATATGAACTCTAAAATAGGATTGCGCTGTTATCCCTAGGGTAACTGGTTCCATTGATCAACTTGTTGGATCAATTATGGTTTAAGTTGCTTTGACTTGTTATGTCTCGGCTTATCAGTTTCGGAGGATAATTTATTCTCCGAGGTCACCCCAACCAAAATTGCTAGCTCAGAATATATTTTTTATCTCCGTTTGGATTAGGTTTAATTATATGTGAGTTAGTTAATTAAAGCTCCATAGGGTCTTCTCGTCTTATTTGTGTATCCCCGCCTCTTCACGGGGAGGTCAATTTCACTGATCAAGAGTAAGAGACAGTTAAACCCTCGTGTGGCCATTCATACAAGTCCCTAATTAAGGAACAAATGATTATGCTACCTTTGCACGGTCAGGATACCGCGGCCGTTTAACTTGCGTCACTGGGCAGGCAGTGCCTCTAATACTTGTTATGCTAGAGGTGATGTTTTTGGTAAACAGGCGGGGTTTGTGTTTGCCGAGTTCCTTTTACTCTTTTTAATCTTTCCCTTGGGTATGTGCACTCCGGTGTTGGGTCAACAGTTTATTTAATAAACATCTTGGGCTAAGGTTGGATTTATTAGGCTGTTAACTATCAGTGGGCATCCGATCTGATATAGGCTTGTGCAGGGAGAATTGTTTCTTGTTACTCATACTAGCAGTGTCTCATCTACATAGGTGTAGATTAGTCCAGTTTGGTTTTAGGAGTTGACTGAGAATGGTGGTATTAAAATATTGCTTACTGTTGAGCTTGAACGCTTTCTTAATTGATGGCTGCTTTTAAGCCAACTATGGGTGTGTAATTTTTTACTCTCTAAAAAAGGTTTTGCCTAGTTCTAAGGAGCTGTACCCCCTTAGATTAACATTTAAGTCTACATTAGGATTGGTTTTTCTTTGGGTATGACTTAAAGTTGAACTAAAATTCTATATTGGACAACCAGCTATCACCAGGCTCGGTTGGCTTGTCACCTCTACTTACAAATCACTTCACTATTTTGCAACATAGACGAATTTGCTCTATTAGCTGTTCGTAAGTAGCTCGTCTGGTTTCGGGGTATTTAACTTAAGTTCTCTTTGCTAAATTTGTTCTGGCTAGTTCATTATGCAAAAGGTACAAGGGTTAATCTTTGCTTTATTTTACTGTTGATTTATCTTTCATCTTTCCCTTGCGGTACTTTCTCTATAGCGCCTTGGTAGAGTTTCTATCTCCTATACTTCTGATGGTTAAATGCTTTAGCTTAATAGATTGTTATTATTGGGTGGATATGAGCTTGGGCTAGCATCAGTTCAAAACGATCGCTAAAGTGATATCTTCTGGGTGTAAGCCAGATGCTTTTTGGTTAAGCTACGTTTTGAGATCTTCCAAGCGCACTTTCCAGTACACTTACCTTGTTACGACTTATCTCCTCTTATATGCATATTAATAATTATGAATTGTGGGTGGAGCATTCGAGGAGGGTGACGGGCGGTGTGTGCGTGCTTTATGGCCTTATTCAACTGGACTCTCTATTTCCGGTTTACTGCTAAATCCTCCTTACACCCATAATTTTCATATGGGTTGGCGTGATGTTCTTGATTAGAAAATGTAGCCCATGACTTCCCATCCCATGGGCTACACCTTGACCTAACTTTTTTATGGTTGATAATTGGGCTTACTTGGCATCCTTTTTAGGGTTTGCTGAAGATGGCGGTATATAGGCTGTATTAGCAAGAGATGGTGAGGTGTATCGGGGTTTATCGATTACAGAACAGGCTCCTCTAGGTGGATGTAAAGCACCGCCAAGTCCTTTGAGTTTTGGGCTGTGGCACGTAGTACTCTGGCGAGCAATTTTGTTGTGGAATTACCTAAGTTTACAATTAAGCATAGTGGGGTATCTAATCCCAGTTTGGGTCTTAATTATCGTGTATTCTGATGTAATAAAGTTACTTTCGTTATTGTTCTTAGTGGGCCGGTAGCATTTTACAGCTCGGGCTTTATTTGACTTTATTATTAGGTTACCATAAACACTCTTTACGCCGTGATCTATTAATTTGGATTAATCGTATGACCGCGGTGGCTGGCACGAAATTTACCAATCCTTAAGTAGTATAACTTAGTCGAACTTTCGTTCATAGCTTAATTTTTATCACTGCTGTAACCCGTGGGGGTGTGGTTGAGCAAGACGTTATGAGCCACTGAATAGTGTGCTTGATGTCAGCTCCTTTTAGTCTATAGACTTAGAGGGCATTCTCACTGGGTCGGGGATGCTTGCATGTGTAATTTTACTACTAACTAATAGAAAGGCCAGGACCAAACCTGTTGTTTATGGAGTCTACGACTCATCTAGGCATTTTCAGTGCCTTGCTTTGTTATAAGCTACATTAAC